TCATATATAGCATTTTTTATTTTGTCATAAAAATTTCTCCTAGGCCCCATTTTAAAAAATGAATTAATTAAGTCCAAATTTTGAAAAGATGAATAAACAGGTTTATATAAAAAAAATGCTATAAATATTCCGAAAGAGGCTATACTGACTGAAAAGAAGGCATCTTTACAAAATTCATACCAATCTATTGAATTATTTGAATTTTTATGTAAAAGATTTATAGACGGGGTTAACCATTTTGTTAATATATCCACGTCTTGATTTAAAGGAATTCCTAAGAATCCAACGAACAAAGTAAATATAATTAATATAAGTATTGGGAATAACATCGTATTATCCGATTCATAAGGATACAAAGAAGTCTTGATATTGCCAAAATTCGGAATAGAAAGAAAGGGTGGGGTCATATTTCTTACATTCTCATCCATTTTATATACTCTATTTGAAAAAAAAGAAGGACGTCCATTCTTATTCATTTTTAATAAAGTTACCAAACGAAAGTTTTTGTTACTTATTTTTGAACCTTCTTTACCCCATAGCGATATTGAATATAAGGGGGTGTTCCTTTTTCCACTGTAATTTTGAAAATGAACGTTTAAATGTCCTTCAAAAGTAAGTAAATAAATCCGACACATATAAAATGCCGTTAATCCCGCCGTAGACCAAGCTATTATTGCAAAAATAGGTGAATACAACCAACTATCATTAAGAATTTCATCTTTGGACCAAAAACAAGCAAGGGGTGGAATACCGCAAAGAGAAAGTGTACCTAAAAAAAAAGAATTTTTTGTAATTGGTACATGTTTTGTTAAACCTCCCATAAGCACCATATTCTGACTTTTTTTTGGACAATACCCAACAAGAGTTTCCATTGAATGAATAACGGATCCCGATCCTAAGAACAATAATGCTTTAGAATAAGCATGAGTAATCAAATGAAATAAAGCACTGCGATAAGATCCCATACCTAAAGCTAACATCATATAACCCAATTGAGACATTGTGGAATAGGCTAAACCCCTCTTAATATCTTTTTGAGCAAGAGCTAAAGTAGCTCCTAAAAAAACTGTTATTATCCCTATCAAAGAGATAAAATTCATTATGGGGGGTATGACTATGAAAAGAGGCATAAGTCGGGCTACAAGAAAAATGCCCGCTGCTACCATCGTAGCAGCATGTATAAGGGCCGAAATAGGAGTCGGCCCTTCCATCGCATCAGGTAACCATACATGAAGAGGAAATTGTGCAGATTTAGCAATCGCACCGGCAAATAAAAGAACAGCGCACAAAGTAACAAATAAAAAATCGACCTCATTATTAGAAATCAAGTTATTGAATATTTGGAATAAATCACGAAATTCGAAACTCCCCGTTACCCAATAAAACCCTAAAATGCCTAATAATAAACCAAAATCGCCAACACGATTAGTTACAAAGGCTTTTTGACAAGCCTTTGCTGCAACAGGTCGTGTGAACCAAAATCCTATTAATAGATACGAACACATTCCAACTAATTCCCAAAAAATATAAATTTGTATCAAATTTGAACTAGTAACTAATCCCAACATAGAAGTACTGAAAAAACTCATATAAGCAAAAAATCTCAAATACCCGTGATCATGAGACATATAATTATCACTATAAATAAGAACCAAAATTCCAACAGTAGTGATTAGTATTGACATAATAGAAGTAAGTGGATCGATCAAGTATCCGAATTCTAACGAAAAATCATTATTAATAATCCAAGACCATACATATTGATAGACAGAACTACTATTTATTTGCTGAATAGAAAGATTCATCGAAAAAATCATGACTATACTTAACAACAAAATGCTCTGAAAAGCCCACATACGGCGAAGACTTTTTGTTGCCGTCGGAAAAAGAAGAAGTCCCAACCCTATTAACATAGGAACTGGAAGTGGAAGAAAAGGTATTATCCACGCATATTGATATGTCTGTTCCATAAAAAAAGTTTTTTATTCTTAATTAATTGTTTCCGATTCACCGGATCTTACCTTTCGAAAAAGTCAATAAAAAATCAAGATATGCACTAAATGATTTAAGAAGTTTATATATTAATGTTAATTATTAATTATTCTGAGTCTTTTCAAAACCGTTCAAATATTCAAAAAAGAAGTTACAATTGGTCAAATGATATGACCAAGTGACATATAAAAAAACGAACACTTATAATAGGAAAATAAAAATATAATAATTTATCGTAATCGTAATCAAAATTTATATTCATAGAACAAGGATAAAAATTTAGCCTAAAAAGAGTACTTGACGCGGATACAAATTATAAGATTAACTACGGTCATCGGTCTAATGAAAAAAACTCTTGATTTTAGTTAGTTTATTTCAATTTCAATTCATTAACTAATTTTCAATTCATTAACTAATTTTCAATTAATTAACTAATTCATTATGGGATTGATTGTTTTCCATTTCAATCAAAACAATTTATTAGTAAAGTTTAGAAAAATATGGAACTAAAATGAACTTTTTAGCAAGAAAGGATCAAAAATGACTGAGATCCTTTTTTATCAAACCACGTATCTTTTAACAGATTTATTACTAGTCTCGTTCGAATTTGAAAATTAAATTTAGTTGTATTTTTTTCTAGTTTGACTATCAATTTATTAGTCAAAAGTACAATCCTGGTATTTTATTACATGTAAATCAAGTTATAGAATGCCGAAAATAAAGGTCTTTTAGATTCTTTTTTTATTTTATTAAGTTTGATTTGATTTGATTTTGATGACATGCAGATTCTAAAGATATAACTTTGAGAGATAAACAACGCGAACCAATAGTTCCCAACCAAAAATTAATTTTTGGTTTTATGGCATATTTTGTTATTTCGAGTCATTTTTGATCCAGTTTTCATGGATCTTTGACATATCTATATTTCTTTTTTATGAAGAGAATATTATATTATTTAGAGAAAAAATAGATAATGAATAAGAATAATAATAGAACAATAGATGTCTTTCACATCCAACTATAACAATGAGTAACTTCTTCACTTTTAAATGGCAGTTCCAAAAAAACGTACTTCGATATCAAAAAAGCGTATTCGTAAAAATATTTGGAAAATGAAAGGCTATTGGGCGTCGTTAAAAGCTTTGTCATTAGGGAAATCTCTTTCTACCGGGAATTCAAAAAGTTTTTTTGTACGACAAACAAATAAGTCCTAAAATATTGGAATAATCCAAATTTGATTCAAAGTTCATATTAATATGAAATAGAATAGAATCTTAATGTTATGTCTAAAAGAATAATTCTTCTATTTTCTGAATTCTAAATCTAAAAATCTAAATAAAAAAATAAATACAATTTTTTATTTTTTTTGTATGTTTTCACTCATATTTTGGTGGTGGGGAGTCTTTTTTCCCCATCGACCTTTACAATTCCAATAAATAAAAATTTTTCTCTTTTTCGGGAAGGGCAGATTGTTGAAACTAATGGATTCCATGTTAAAAACTAACTTCTTAATTTATTGCATTTAGCATATGTAATGGATTTACCATATATTTCCAATTGTCAGATCATCAATAAAAGAATCAATAAAAGAACTTGATTGTTGAGATATTATTATATTATTATATTATATACAATTTGCAGTACTCCAAATACAAAATAGTTTTAGATTCATTGAGAAAATTTCTTTTTTGTTTCAAATTTATGATTATGAAATCAGATAAACCAGAAATAATGACATGACAATAAGCGTAAAAAATGAAAAAAGTTTTTTTATTCTAGCGAGAGATTTCTATAGCTGCAAGAGTTCGATTTTAGAATCGCATAAACTACGTAAAAAGCCCTAAGATAAATGGACACTTAAAGAAAAATAAATGAAACCAATGAATCTTCAAATCTTCAAATTGACTTTTGAACTCATTTTTTTTTATCAATTTTTTTTTTACTAAAAAAACATATTTGATTGAATTGACTTGTTCAATCTCGACTATTGAATATAAATAGGCTATTATGAATTCGAGCAAGCCGCTATGGTGAAATCGGTAGACACGCTGCTCTTAGGAAGCAGTGCTAGAGCATCTCGGTTCGAGTCCGAGTGGCGGCATGCCATCTTCTAAACGAGATCCAATAGATCCTATAATAAAAATAAATTAAATTCCCAATAATTAATATTAATATGGGGGATCCCCACCTTTTTTCTTTTTTATGATATTTTCAACTTTAGAGCATATATTAACTCATATTTCCTTTTCTATTGTTTCAATTGTGATTACAATTCATTTGATAACCTTATTGGGCAATGAAATCATAAAACCAAATGATTCGTCAGAAAAGGGGATGCTAGCTACTTTTTTATGTCTAACAGGATTATTAATCACTCGTTGGATTTATTCGGGCCATTTCCCACTAAGTGATTTATATGAATCATTAATTTTTCTTTCATGGAGTTTCTCCCTTATTCATATAGTGCCCTATTTAAAAAAACGAAAAAATTATTTAACCACAATAACTGCCTCAAGTACTATTTTTACCCAAGGCTTTGCTACGTCGGGTCTTTTAAATGAAATACATAAACCCACAATATTAATACCCGCTCTACAATCGGAGTGGTTAATAATGCACGTAAGTATGATGATATTGAGCTATGCGGCTCTTCTTTGTGGATCATTATTATCAGTAGCACTTCTAGTCATTACATTTAGAAAGATTTTTTATAGTTCTAAAAGTAATAATTTATTAAAATTAAATGAATCTTTTTCATTTGGTGAAATCCAATACAATAATGAAAGAAATAATATTTTTCAAAAAACTTCTTTTTTTTATGCTAAGAATTATTACAAGGCCCGATTGATTCAACAATTAGATTATTGGAGTTATCGTGTGATTAGCCTAGGATTTATCTTTTTAACCATAGGGATTCTTTCAGGAGCAGTATGGGCTAATGAAACATGGGGATCATATTGGAGTTGGGATCCAAAGGAAACTTGGGCTTTTATTACTTGGATCGTATT